TTCGTCATCAATATTTTTGTATTTTTTATTATATTATAGTATAGTCTTTCTATTTAAGTACCTATGCAGGTTTCTTCTTCATCCTTTTTGGCGTTTAGATCGAAGAATTCTTATAACATATTACAACGCAAGACAGTCAATTCCATTTGTTAGAACATCTTCCATTGAGTCTCTGCACCTATCCCTTTTTTCTTTCCTTTTTGAAAGCAGGAGTTGGCTCAGGATTGCCCATTTTTTTAATTCCAGGGTTTCTCTGAATTTGAAAGTTATCACTTAGTAAGTTTCCATACTAAGGCTCAAACCAATTAAGTCCGTAGCGTCTACCGATTTCGCCATATCCCCTCTTTTTTGTATGCTGAAGATTTCAGTGTGATGTACTTTCCCTTTTTGAATCCTTTTTTTATACCGGAACCTTTAAATTCGATTCTATATATAAATTCATATACTGAAAGGAATTTCATACTTTTTTGTTTTGCCTATTTTATTTCTGGTGGTAGCTCATATTTGATATGGGCCAACCAGAAAGAATTCTATCGCTTTTTTATCTTCAATTCAATATAGACGGATATCTATCACTATAGATATGAACCTATTTTTCATTTTACCATGAAAGTTGAAATACTCAAAGGATCGATTCTTTTTTGTCTTAGTTTCCAAATAAAAGCAACCGGAATGTTTTATTCTGATCTGAAACCTTGATCTATCATTTTTTGATTTTATTCAAATGAATTAATTCATTTTTATAGATAGAACTCATAATTGAATTCAAATTGAAAAATTTTATTATAATAATTAGAATATAATAATATATATATATATTCCCATTTTTATTAAATTAAGATTTCTAAATAAATGTATATTAAATTCTAAATTTAAAAATTTTTGATTGATAAAAAAAGATAAATGTATTATTCTAATTGTTAGGATTGGAATGTAATAAATATCCAATTCTAAATCGGTATAGGAATCTTTATCTTATTTCTATACTCTATTTACTTCAATATAGGTTTGAAATCGATTTATATTTTCTATTTTTTATGATTTATAAATAGTTAATAGCTAAGATCTAGTTTTTGGAATTATTATGCATGTAAAGTTTCTCTTATGTGAGCCCGCTTAGCTCAGAGGTTAGAGCATCGCATTTGTAATGCGATGGTCATCGGTTCGACTCCGATAGCCGGCTTTTCTCTATTTGTTCTATTTTTTATACGATTCTGTTTCTTGGAAATGAAAGAATAAAGACACCTTTCCTTTTTCAAAAGGTCGACGCTTTCTTATGTCTCGGCAGAACAACTCAACGGATCCTTTTTCGTATTTTTCTTTTCGATGGTTTTATATATATTGGTTTGTATATTATTCGATTCGTTATTTTATATTTTTATTACTTCATTTTGATTCGATTAAGAAAATGTAATTCTATGTTTTTGCTTTCTTTCTATTTCTATTCTAGGGAATAGAATCGAAAGAAATATACAACAAAACTTCAAAACTAAATAGTAACTGAACTAAGAATCAAAAAATATATACAATAAATAAAAATGAAATTAATGTATATTAATGTATATATATACTAAAATACAATTACAAAAATGATAAAAATTGAAAGACTCAAATATGAAAATAAAATTCATAAATGAAATTGAAAATACAAGAATAAAATAATGAATAATGCATTTTAATACAAAAACAAGGAGGAACTTCGGATACGTACATCTTTAATCTCACTTTTCCGTCTAGTGCCATTAGTCATTCTAGTCCAATCAAGAGAATACTTCAGGGGATTTCGTTCAGTTTTAATATAAAAATGAAATATCAATCAATAACAATAAATAAGGAGTTTTTATGTCGCGTTACCGGGGGCCTCGTTTCAAAAAAATACGACGTCTGGGGGTTTTACCAGGACTGACTAATAAAAAGCCTAGAGATCTTAGAAACCCATCACGTTCCGGGAAAAGATCTCAATATCGTATTCGTCTAGAAGAAAAACAAAAATTACGTTTTCATTATGGTATTACAGAACGACAATTACTTAAATACTTCCGTATCGCGAGAAAAGCCAAAGGGTCAACAGGTCAGGTTTTACTCCAATTACTTGAAATGCGTTTGGACAACATCCTTTTTCGATTGGGTATGGCGCCGACTATTCCCGGAGCCCGCCAATTGGTTAATCATAGACATATTTTAGTTAATGGTCGTATAGTAGATATACCAAGTTATCGTTGCAAACCCACCGACATTGTTATGGCGAGGGATAAGCAAAAATCAAAAGCTCTCGTTCAAAATTATCTGGATTCATCCCACAGTGAGGAATTGCCAAAACATTTAACTCTTCACCCATTCCCATATAAAGGAGTAGTCAATCAAATAATAGATAATAAGTGGGTCGGTTTGAAAATAAATGAATTGCTGGTCGTAGAATATTATTCCCGTCAGACTTAAGCCTACCTTAAATAAAAGGGTTTAGAAAAGGTTTCGGAAAAATGAGCCTCCTTTCCCCAAACTAAATGGATTTAAGATTAAGGTAAGGGTTTTGATTCGGATTTTTCCCACTCATGTATCGTAGATCGACAGAGATTTTTTTATTTCTTGTCGACCTTATTCCATTATTTTACATATCGCAGTAATTTAATTAGAAATCGAAAATATATATATCTAGAATCTCGAATATATATAAAGATAGAAAGAAGGATATACCTCTTGGTTAATTTGTTACGGTCGGCGCTGTTGTTGAGTTGGGTGAAGGTACGGAAAGAGAGGGATTCGAACCCTCGGTAAACAAAAGTCTACATAGCAGTTCCAATGCTACGCCTTGAACCACTCGGCCACCTCTCCTACACAACAATTATGACCCAGGAACCGAACGAATAGCGAGTTATTCCTATTTTTTGGGGGGGCTTGGCTAGGTAAGGCACAACCAACCAATTCTAACTAAAAAAAGATCCCATTTTTGGTCAAGATCTTTTCAAGGCTCGGGTATTCAAATAAAAAAGTTTTTTCTTGGGAAAATTTAAAAGAGATATTTTTCATATTTGCGAAGATGCCGTTTCCGCCCTTGTCTGATATCTGATCTGATATGATATTTATACGAGATTAAATCAATGAATTGGAAGGAATCAACGGATTGATGGGTTTATGTTTTTTAGACTATGATTAATGGATACCTTTCGATTATGATTCCATTTAAACGACAATTCCATAAAACTTAGAAAATGAATTTATTTTGAAGTTTTCACCAAAAAGGTGATTATTTCATAGATCTTTTACAAATACATGACTCATCCTGGGGCTATTTGGTTGTATAGTGTCTACTCACTATGCACATAACACAAACAAAATAGACGGTTATTCCATCCATTTAGATTATAGAAGAGTTATTCGCTTATTTCCCCCCTCTTTGGATCCTAATCCAACCAAAGTGAATCGATAGGAAAAATGACTTGATTCTTCAGCTTCGATGAAATAGGACTAGTTCGGCCGTTCGTATACTATAGGATAACTTCGAATTGTATCCAAATATTTTTTTCTTCCTACAAAAAGGAGCAATTTGAGTCTTTTAATATGAGTCGTAGTAGAGGGTTCACATCTTTACATTTTCTTTGTTGATATTGAATTTCTGTTTTTTTTTTACTGAATCTTTTTTATGCTATTTCGTATTTTACAATTCCTTTCTTTGTAGGGTCATTTTCCCCCTAGAGGGGGAATGAAAAGAATTTTAGAATGGATTGGTACCTATGCCTAGATCACGGATAAATGGAAATTTTATTGATAAGACCTTTTCGGTTGTGGCCAATATTTTATTACGAATAATTCCAACAACTTCGGGCGAAAAGGAGGCATTTACCTATTACAGAGATGGTGTGATTTGATTCTTTTTTTTACCCCAGTCTTATTCTTATTATTCTTATGAGAAAGAATAAAAAATCATTTTTTTGATAGATTGTTGAAAAAAATCTACGCTTCTTGAAGGTGAAGTTTATAAATAGAACAATTCCTTCTGTCGTGTATCCTCGATTAATGCAGCCTCATATGCTTCCACTAGCCGTTTTAGTATTGAGCGAAAGGTTACACCTGTTGGTTCTGTATTCCGGGCCAACCCCACTCTACTAGTTCTAATAGGCAGCATTGGTGAAAAGCACTACACCTAGAAATCAACAAGACTAAAGCTTTGTTAAAAATGACTTACCCCCCCTCTACGGGTTGGGACTTAAAAGAATGGTTGGGCCAACAAATATCCATCTCGTTCGTACCTTGGATACCCATATAACCATCAAAGACTGTTGAAGTGACTAATTCCTGGAAATTAGGGGGCGTTGAGGACAAAGAAATTGTTGGAGTTACCATTTCTATCTAGTACCAACAAGGTTGATGTTAACAAAAGCTCCCACGCAGGAAGGTTGGCTAGAAATTTCGTGCAAAAACACTAGCCCCGCTCAATTCATAATGAGAATAATAGATACATGGAATCAAAAACGAGAAAAATATTCTCAGTATGCATATTAAGGGAGGAGCCGTATGATATGAAAATATCACGTACGGTTCTGGAACGGAGATTCGTTTATCTTTTAATCGAATGACGACCGTAACGGATGTCAGCCCAATCCGAAGGAAATTATGCAGAAGCTTTACAGAATTATTATGAAGCTATGCGACTAGAAATTGATCCCTACGATCGAAGTTATATACTCTATAACATAGGCCTTATTCACACAAGTAATGGGGATCATACGAAAGCCTTAGAATATTATTTTAGGGCACTAGAACGAAACCCATTCTTACCACAAGCATTTAATAATATGGCTGTGATCTGCCATTACCGGGGAGAGCAGGCCATTCGACAGGGAGATTCGGAAATTGCGGAGGCTTGGTTCGATCAAGCCGCTGAGTATTGGAAACAAGCGATAGCGCTTACTCCGGGTAATTATATTGAAGCACATAATTGGTTGAAGATCACGAGGCGTTTCGAATAAAAAATGTCCAATTTGTGATATTCTATTTGTGAA